ATACATTGTTGAATAATAAATTCAAACTTAGGAAATCAAAACTCCTCGTGCGTAATACACTTCAATATAACTTAACCATTACATAATCCATAATCAACAAACTAAAAACAGTGTTCCGAAATAAATTATTATTATAATAATAAAAAATAAAATATAGAATTATAGAATAGTAATAAACATCCCCCCAAATTAAGAATTAATTCAAAATTACAACCCACCTAACCCCGAAAGGGGAGGGGGGAGTGTTCCGAACTTTTAATAATCACAATATAACAAAAGTAAGGTGCCTGACGTAAAAGGACAATCTTGATAGGATGAAACATGTTAAATTTAACCCTTACTAAAGAAAGGTAAGCTAATTAAGCTATTAGGCCCATACCCTAAATATAGAAGAATAATCTTCTCCTCTCTAATCATAAAAAATAAATTATTTATTTTATTAATAACAATAGGAACGATTATTACTATATCATCAAACAGATGAATAGGAATATGAATAGGAATAGAAATTAATATAATCGCCTTCATACCATTAATAAAATCAACAATAATGGAAAGTAGAAAAAGCATAATAACATACTTCCTCTCACAAAGAATAGGATCCATGATTATATTATTTAGAATAATAATAACAATAAATACTATACGGCCCCCAAGTATAGTAGAAAATATTATTAAATCTATAATTATAATCAGAATAATAATCAAGATGGGTATTCCACCTATACATGTGTGATTAGTAAAAACCATAGAGTCAATAAATTGAAATGCATGCTTGATACTAATGACATGACAAAAAATAGCCCCCATGTCAGTTATAGTACAAATAAATAGCGTACCAATTATAAGACCAATATTAATAGTAGCCACAACTATAGGAGCCATAGGAGGGATCAACCAAACTTCAATACGAAGCATTATAGCATATTCAAGAATAATTCACACGTCATGAATAATATTATTAAGTAAATACAGAAACAAATGAATAATATATATACTAGCATACTCAACTATAACATATATAATATGTAATCTAATAAATTCAGAAAAAATCTATATAATCAACCAATTTACAGAAACAAGAAATACAACCAAACTAATACTAACTATTAATATACTAAGAATAGGAGGAATACCACCATTTCTAGGATTCATACCTAAATGAATAACTATTCAAACAGTAATTACCACAAACGACAAAATAACTCTAGTATTTATAACCGTTATATCATTAATTACACTTTTTTACTATATAAACAGAATCAGCCCTTTAATTATAAAATATTCAACTCTGATAAAAACAAAAACACCAAAAACACCAAAAACATTCATAGCTATAATTACAATTATACCAATATTTCTTATACTAAGCTTAGCTTAAAGCTTTAAGTTAAGAATAAACTATTAACCTTCAAAGTTAGAAATATACATATATAAGCTTTAGTGTAATAAACACTACTCAAGATTTGCAATCCTAAATCATACATTGAATATAAAGCTAATAAGGGGCTAACGCCATACATAAATTTACAATTTACGACCTAATAATTTCAGACACCTTATCCCTTGAATAAATGACTATTTTCAACCAATCACAAAGACATTGGAACTTTATACTTTATATTAGGAATATGATCAAGAATAGTAGGAACCTCTATAAGATGAATCATCCGAATAGAATTAAGACAACCAGGAACCTTCATTGGCAACGACCAAATCTACAATACTGTAGTTACAGCTCATGCATTCGTAATAATTTTCTTCATAGTAATACCAATTATAATTGGTGGATTCGGCAACTGACTAGTACCTTTAATAATTGGAGCACCCGATATAGCATTCCCACGAATAAATAACATAAGATTCTGACTGTTACCACCATCAATAACATTATTATTAACAAGCAGCCTAGTAAGCAGAGGAGCTGGCACTGGATGAACAGTTTATCCCCCCCTATCAAGAAATATTAGACACAGAGGAGCATCTGTAGATTTAGCCATTTTCTCACTACACTTAGCAGGAGCATCATCAATCATAGGAGCAATTAACTTTATTACCACAATCATAAATATACGCCCCGTAGGTATAACACCTGAACGCACTCCTCTATTTGTTTGATCAGTAGGAATCACCGCACTATTACTATTACTTTCCTTACCCGTACTAGCGGGCGCTATCACGATACTATTAACAGACCGAAACTTCAACACTTCATTCTTCGACCCAGCTGGTGGAGGAGACCCCATCCTATATCAACACTTATTCTGATTCTTTGGCCATCCAGAAGTATATATTCTAATCCTACCAGGATTCGGACTAATTTCCCACATAATTAGACAAGAAAGAGGCAAAACCGAAACATTTGGTACATTAGGAATAATTTATGCAATATTAGCGATTGGGGTCCTAGGATTCATTGTATGAGCTCATCACATATTCACAGTAGGTATAGATGTAGACACACGAGCCTATTTTACATCAGCAACTATAATCATCGCCGTACCTACCGGTATCAAAATCTTTAGATGACTAGCCACATTACATGGAACCATATTAAAATCAACACCAACAACCCTGTGAAGAATAGGGTTTGTATTCTTATTCACAATTGGAGGGTTAACAGGAGTAATCCTAGCCAATTCATCAATCGATGTAATCCTACACGATACATATTACGTAGTAGCACACTTTCATTATGTACTATCCATAGGAGCCGTATTCGCAATTATTGGAGGATTTATTCAATGATACCCCCTATTCACAGGAGTGACAATAAACCCCAAATGACTTAAAATTCAATTCACAACTATATTCATCGGAGTAAATATAACATTCTTCCCTCAACACTTCCTAGGATTAAGAGGAATACCCCGACGATATTCAGATTACCCAGATTCATATACACTATGAAACCAAATCTCATCAATAGGATCAACTATGTCTGTAATAAGAACAATTCTACTAATAACCATCATTTGAGAAAGACTAGCAGCACAACGAAAGACCATAATAAGAAGAAATATAACAACAAGAATTGAATGATTACAAAAACTACCCCCAGCAGAACATTCATACAACCAGTTACCAATAATTACTAACTTTTAGTGTGGCAGAACAGTGCAATGAACTTAAGATTCATATACGAAGTCAATTCTTCCTCTAAAAATAGCAACATGATCAACAATTAAAATACAAGACGCAACATCACCTATTATAGAACAATTAATTATATTCCATGATCATACAATAATAATTTTAATTATAATCACAACAACCATTACCTATGTTATATACAATATTATCACAAACAAAATAATCAACCGATTCCTAATAGAAAACCAAACCATCGAATTAATTTGAACAATATTACCAGCAGTAATGCTAATCTTCATCGCAATACCGTCATTGCGAATTCTATACTTCATAGACGAAGTAATAAACCCAACAATAACAATTAAGGCAATTGGACATCAATGATACTGAAGATATGAATATTCAGACTTCAAAAGAATAGAATTTGAATCATATATAAAACCATGAAAAACAGAATCTATACGATTATTAGATGTAGATAACCGAGTAGTCATTCCAACAAATACACCAATCCGATTAATTGTAACTGCAACAGACGTTATTCACTCATGAACAATCCCAAGACTTGGTATTAAAGCAGACGCTATCCCCGGACGATTAAACCAATTACAAATCACATCAAACCGATCAGGAATTATGTACGGGCAATGCTCAGAGATCTGTGGAGCAAACCACAGATTTATGCCTATTGTAATAGAAAGAGTTCCTATAAATACATTCTTTAATTGGTTAATAACAAACTCATTAAGTGGCTGAAAAAGAAGCGTTGGTCTCTTAAACCAAATAATAGTATAAAATACTCTTAATGAAGAGAATTAGTTTACTTAAAACATTAACATGTCAAGTTACAAATATTATATTAATATTCTCTAATTCCTCAAATATCCCCAATATATTGAATAGCTCTGCTAGTAATTCTAGTTTTCACCCTAATTTTAACAAATACATTAATTTATACTATAAACAGATTTAATACTAAAACTACAAAAACACTAATCCATAAATCACAAAACGACAATTGAGTATGATAACTAACTTATTTAGTTCCTTTGACCCAGCAACTAGAATAAAAACATCAATAAACTGAGTTAGTACTGTAATTATTATTATAATACTACCAATACCTTATTGACTGCCATTAAATAACACCCAAATCCTTTTTTACAAAATCCTTCTAACTATAAACAAAGAATTTAAACTCTTAACTGGCCAAAATTCATCCCCCTTAACAATACTTTTTGTATCTTTATTCACTTTTATTTTAATAAATAACCTGTTAGGGCTACTACCTTATGTATTTACTGGATCTAGCCACATTACCTTCACCTTAGCTATAGCACTCCCTCTATGATTAAGATTAATAATATACGGATGAATTAACAATACTAATCACATATTCTCACACCTGATTCCTATAGGAACACCGGCATTACTAATGCCATTTATAGTCTGCATTGAAACAATTAGAAATTTAATTCGACCAGGATCCCTAGCCGTACGGCTTACAGCTAACATAATCGCCGGCCACCTACTAATAACCTTACTGGGAAACAACTCAATTTCCAGAGAAATAACAATTAAACCCCTAATTTTGAGAGTACAAATAATACTAATATGATTCGAAATAGCAGTAGCTATTATTCAAGCATACGTATTTTCCGTATTAAGATCATTATACTCAAGAGAAGTTAAATAATGAAACAACACAACCACCCCTACCATTTAGTAGATCCTAGACCATGACCCTTGACCGGCTCAGTAGGAGCAATAACAACAACCACAGGTATAGTGTACTGAATACATATAAATAATATAATAATTATATTAATAGGAATAATAATTCTACTACTAACAATAATTCAATGATGACGAAATATTACACAAGAAGGAACCTATCAAGGTAAACACACTTTAAAAGTAGTAATAGGATTAAAATTAGGAATAGTTTTATTCATTATCTCTGAAGTATTCTTCTTCTTATCATTCTTCTGAGCATTCTTTCACAGAAGATTATCCCCCTCAGTAGAAATTGGAATAACATGACCCCCTGAAGGGATTAAAACATTTAACCCATTAGAAATCCCCCTACTGAACACTATGGTATTATTATGCTCTGGTATCTCCGCAACTTGAGCCCACCACAGCTTAATAGAAAACAACCACAAAAGTACTACAATTGCACTAAGAACAACGGTAATATTAGGAGTATTATTTACTATACTGCAAGCATACGAATACTGAGAAGCAAGATTCACTTTAAGTGACTCAGTATACGGCTCAGTATTTTTCATAAGTACAGGATTCCATGGAATTCATGTAATTATTGGAACCACCTTCCTAGGTGTATGTTTATTGCGACATATAATATGCCATTTTTCAGCCACCCACCATTTCGGATTCGAAGCAGCAGCATGATACTGACACTTCGTAGACGTAGTATGATTAATACTATACACCTCCGTGTATTGATGAGGTAGCTAACAATTTTCCTAGTATAAAAGTATATTTGACTTCCAATCAAAAGGTCTTATTTAAGGGATTATAATTATATATATCATAATATCTTCAATTATAAGAGTAATACTATCTATAATCTTAATAAGCTTATGTGCCCTTGTATCAACCAAAACAAGTAAAGATCGAGAAAAATCTTCCCCATTCGAATGTGGGTTCGACCCATTAAAGTCGCCTCGAATATCAATATCAATTCAATTCTTCTTAATTGCTATTCTATTCCTAATCTTTGACGTAGAAATCACCATCATTATCCCTATAATAATCACCTTAAAAACAAGTAATATAGCATGATGAGCAATAACCACCATAATATTTTTAATCACCTTAATTACAGGATTAATATACGAATGAAGGAGGGGAGCCCTACAATGAACAACATAGGGGATTGTAGTTAAAAATAACATTTAAGTTGCAATTAAAAAGTACTATAAGTCTTCCTCAAGCTAATTAAAGTAATGAAGTAAATATACAATTAGTTTCGACCTAAAATTAGAGACAATTCTCCTTACTTTTAGTTGAAGCCAAATTAGCAGCGGCTTTTCATTGTTAATGAAAGAACAGATTAACGATCCGACTAAAAGAGAATTATTGAATTAAGAGAAGCTGCTAACTATCCCTTAGACGGTTAAACTCCGTCATTCTCTTACTTATATAGTTTAATTTAAAACACATCATCTTCACTGATATAATAAGAAGTCTTTGTAAGTACTTAGGAAGTTATCACTTATCTTAATATCTTCAATATTAAACTTTAATTAAGCTACCTAAATTAAATAAGCACAAACAGCGGAATAATAAAAACCCCCACCATTAATAACTTAATATTATTATTAGAAAAAAAAGAACCAATAACCGAAACATAATAAGAAAATCTAACTAAAGAACCAGAACTTCAATCCTCACTTCAACCTATATCTAGATACTTATTCAATTCCTTAGAACCTTTAAGTACTGGAGTTATCAAAAATAATCTCCCCTCAGGAACAAAACACATCCCTCCTAAAAACCACTTAGTAATAAAAAACCTCAAAGAGTAAAAATAACCCCTGATAGAAGAGTAATAACCCAATAAACCACTCAGTAAAATAAAAACATTAACCAGCAAATCTATACCTGAAAAAGCAAGAACCAACACAAAAGGCAACAATACTCAACCCAAAATAGAACCAGCCACAACCGACAAACTTCTTAAAAAAATTAGAGGAACCGCCATAACAGGATCTTCAAAATAAAAATTGCAAGTAAACAAACCTGAAAATCCCGAAAACAAGTAATATAGTAATCGAAAACTATAAGAGACAGTAAGACCTGTAGAAATAAAAAAAAGCAACCCAACTATAAAATTACAACCACTTATACTTATATAATACAAAATAGCATGCTTACTATAAAATCCTCTCAAAAAAGGTAAACCACAAAGAGAAAAATTAGAAACTAATAAACACGAACAAGTAATAGGAAAGTAAGTTACAATGCCACCTATATGACGAATATCTTGTGTATCACCTACACAATGAATAAGTAAACCCGCACATAAAAAAAGCAAAGACTTAAAAAAAGCATGACTCAGTAAATGATAAAAAGCAAGTACAGGAGAACCAATAAATAAAACCACTATTATAGCCCCCAACTGACTAAGAGTAGATAGGGCAATTACCTTTTTCAAATCAAATTCATAATTAGCCCCCAGACCAGCCATAAATATAGTGACAGAAGACAAAAAAATAAACAACTGAAAATTAATAAAATCTAAAACAACCTCAAACCGAAAAAGAAGATAAACCCCAGCAGTTACTAAAGTGGAAGAATGAACTAAGGCAGAAACAGGAGTAGGCGCAGCCATAGCTGCCGGCAATCAAGCAGAAAAAGGCAACTGAGCTCTCCTAGTAAAAGAAGCAATAGCCACAAGAAATACAATAAAAGAACACCCAAAATATGAATAATCTATACAACTGTACAAAAAGCTACCCGAATTTATTATAAAAGAAGCCACAAATAAAATAGCAACATCACCAACACGGTTAGTTAAAACAGTTAATATACCTGCACTGTAACACTTAACATTTTGAAAATAGATTACAAGGCAATAAGAAACAAGACCTAACCCATCTCAACCTAATAGAATTCTAAATATATTAGGACTAATAATTATAAAAATCATTCTAGCAACAAAAAGAATAACTAAAAAAAGAAACCGACCTCTATAAGCATCATAATACATATATTTGTAGCTATAAATAACTACTATAGAAGAAATAAAAAACACTCTACCCATAAAAATCAAGGAAATACCATCAAAGAGAAAGCCAATTCTAAAACTAATAGAATTTAAACTTAAAAATTCATAATCAATAAACAAAGAATAACCCAAAACATAAAAGCAAGAACCAATAACAAAAAATAAAAACCCAAATAAAAACATATAAATACCATACAAAAAATAATTAGAAAAAATAGCTCAAAGCCACAGGCACCAATAATTCCACAAATTATTATTCTAATTAAACTATTCAAGCTTAAACCCATAAAGAAAAAATATCAACCTTAAGAAACAAGAAATTTAAAGGAATAAAATGCAGCAGCAACAAATAATACTCACGAACATTTACACTCCTAAAACCAATCAACCCAAAACTTATTCTACCATGTTGAACAATAGAATACAAGTAAATTCTACAGCAACAACTAAGAAAAGAAGAAAGAGACAAAAAAATAATACTCAAAAAGCTTCAAGATAATAAACTAATAATAAGCATTAACTCACCAAACAAATTCAAAGAAAAAGGGCAAGCTATATTATTAGCGCAAAATACAAATCAAAACATAGAAAGAGAAGGTATTACTCTAATAAGACCTTTATTAAGATAAAAACTGCGTGAATAAGTACGCTCATAAACAATATTAGCAAGACAAAATAAACCAGAAGAACATAAGCCATGACCTACTATCAAAAGTAACGATCCGACCATACCAAAATAATTTATAGTCATAATACCACAAATGACTAAAGATATATGAGAAATTGAGGAATAAGCAATTATTGACTTTATATCAACCTGAAATAAACACATAACGCCAATGTAAACTATACCAATTATAGAAATTGAAATAAAAATAATATTATAATTAACAGAAAATCAACCAATAATTTTCAAAACACGACATAAACCATAACCACCCAACTTCAGAAGAATACCCGCAAGAACTATAGAGCCAGAAACCGGTGCCTCAACGTGAGCCTTAGGTAACCAAAAATGAAATAAAAACATAGGCATCCTAACCAAAAAAGCAATAACCAAAGACAAATAAACATAAAAATTAGAATCACACTCAACAAGATACATAAAATAAGTACCATTAAACTCCCCCAATCAAAAAATACAACACAATATAGGGAGAGAAGCAAACAAAGTATAAAACAAAAAATAATAACCAGCCCTCAAACGCTCAATTTGATAACCCCACCCAAACACTAAAAAAAGGGTGGGAATAATAGATACCTCAAAATAGAGGTAAAACAAAAAGAGATTAGTAGCTGAAAAACATAAAACTAAAACAACAATTATTAAAAGTAAAACCAACATAAAATGACCCACAAATAACTTCAGCTTAAAAACTCCATATGAAGCCATAATTATTAATATAATTACCCAACAAGTAAGTAAAATTAAAGTAAATGAAAGCACATCAATACCTACACCGTAACTAACATGAGAAATATAATTAAAAGAATGATAAGTAGTTAAAATCAAAAATCTTAATAATATTAAACTACTACATAAACCTCACCAATTTAATTTTAAAACAAAGGGGACCAAAAACAATAAATAAAAAATCAACTTTATCATAAAACAGAAACTCTATTAACATAATCATTACCGTAAACACGGATAACATTAACTAAAATACTCAAGCCCAAAGCACCCTCAATGACAGAAAAAGTCAAATAAACTAAAAGCACATAATACTCCGAACCATACAAAGAAACAGAACATAAAATAGCTAAATAAACAATTAAAACAACAATCTCTAAACTCAAAAGAGCCAAAAATAAGTACCTACGATTCATAACAAATGAGTACATAACAAAAAAAAAACTAATTAATAAAAGAATAAGTTTTAATAGTTTAAATAAAATAATGATCTTGTAAATCATAGATAGTGAAAACTTTAAAACTTCAGTAAAAGATACAATCCGCCATTAATCCCCAAAATTAATATTCTAACTAAACTATTTACTGTAAATAAATACAATTATAACAATAATTACCTTTATAAGAATAATCCTGCCCTGAACACACCACCCTATAGCAATGGGATGCTTAATATTAGTAATAACTATGATAATTGCCGTAATAAGAGGACTTTTAATAAAAAACTTCTTAATATCATATATGCTAGTAATAATTATAGTAAGAGGATTACTAGTATTATTTATCTACATAGCAAGAATTTTACCAAATTCCAAATTCAACTTATCAATAAAAATAACCAGCACCATACTACTTATCGCTTTATCCACCACAATAGTAGAAAAAGAGCCACTTTATAAAAATACAATAAAAGAAATTAAAGACTTATCAACTTTATTTAATAATAATAACCATATTATATTTATATTAATTACAATACTATTAATCGCAATAATTATTATTGCAATCATTGTAAATAATCAAGAAGGACCCCTTCGAAAAAGATACTAATGTAATGAACAAACCCACACGTAAAACTCACCCTATAATTAAAATTTTAAACTCATCCCTATGAGATTTACCAACTCCTTCCTCAATTTCCTTATGATGAAACTTTGGATCTATTTTAAGAATATGTCTACTTATTCAAATAATAACAGGCGTATTCTTAGCAATACATTACACTGCTAATATTGAAATCGCATTCAACAGAGTAATTCACATTTGTCGAGATGTAAACCAAGGTTGATTATTACGAAGACTACACGCAAACGGGGCCTCCTTATTCTTCATCTGTATATATATACACATTGGACGAGGAATGTACTACGGATCATTCAAATTAACTGAAACATGAACAGTGGGAGTAATATTATTATTAACAGTAATAGGAACTGCATTCCTAGGATACGTACTACCATGAGGACAAATATCATTATGAGGAGCCACTGTAATCACTAACCTAATTTCCGCTGTACCATATATAGGAGAAACAATAGTAAAATGATTATGAGGAGGATTTTCAGTAGACAACGCTACACTAACACGATTCTTTACATTACACTTCATCATACCATTTATAACAGTAACAATAATAATTACACATTTAATATTCTTACACCAAACAGGATCAAATAATCCTATAGGAACAAACAGTAATATTGATAAAATCCCCTTCCACCCTTACTTTTCAATTAAAGACTTAATAAGAGCCACAATTACCATATACATATTCTTAATAATAAATCTTTGAGAACCACGAATACTAGGAGACCCTGAAAACTTCTTACCAGCAAACCCGCTAGTAACTCCAATCCATATCCAACCTGAATGATACTTCCTATTTGCATACGCCATCCTACGTTCAATCCCTAACAAATTAGGGGGAGTAATGGCCATAGCTGCATCAATTATAGTAATTGCAACCTTACCAGCAACTAAATCAAAATTTCAAGGAATTCAATTTTACCCAATAAGAAAAATCTTATTTTGAACATTCTTTACAAATATAATTCTTCTAACATGAATTGGAGCTCGACCAGCAGAAGAACCCTTCATTATAATAGGACAAGTATTAACAACAACATACTTCGCCTACTTCATTATCAACCCAATAACAACAAAAATATGAGACTCTATACTAAAGTAGTTGACTAAACTTTAGACAAGTATGTACCTTGAAAGTACAAAATAGGAGTTCAATTCCCCTATCAACTTATTTACACTTCCCATAATGATAAATCATTATCATACAACAACTTTAACAAATAACCTTTTAACCAGACCAACACTCGCCCTTAAGACCTAAAAAAAGGGCGAATAATTGGGGGGAGGGGGGGAGGAAGGGCTTTAAATAAATATGAATAATTAACTGTAACACCAAACATAAGAGTTATAATAAACCAAGCATCAAAGCAAGGCAGAACCCGAATAACCCGAATCCAGGATAAAGAAAGTGTCGGGGGGAGGAAGGGCTTTAAATAAATATGAATAATTAACTGTAACACCAAACATAAGAGTTATAATAAACCAAGCATCAAAGCAAGGCAGAACCCGAATAACCCGAATCCAGGATAAAGAAAGTGTCAACATCTTAACTAAATTAATATAAGTGAGTATATATTCACTTATTGCAATGACGATTAAACCCACACAATATTTAATAAAACACCAAACAAGAATAATATGTAATTAAGAACTACTGGCAAAAAAACCCTTCAAGTCAAATACATTAACCTATCATAACGAAACCGAGGTAAAACACCCCGCACTCAAATAAATATAAAAATTAAAAGCAAAACCTTAATATAAAATCATAGAGAAAAGACATCTGCACCCATAAATAATAAAATTCTAAGAACACTTATAAAGATAATATTTATATATTCAGCTAAAAAAATAAAAGCAAAACCACCCCCGCTATACTCAACATTAAACCCAGAAACCAACTCTCTCTCTCCTTCAGCAAAATCAAAAGGAGAACGATTAGTCTCAGCTAAACATCTAGAAAATCAGCATAAAAAGAGCGGGATAGATATAAATAAAAACCAACAATAATATTGGTAAATTATTAAACTTATAAAATTCAAAGAAAAACAATAACAAAAGAAACAAATTATAATCAGAGCCATTCTAACCTCATAAGATACTCTCTGAGCCACTGAACGTATACTACCTAACATAGCATAAGAAGAATTAGAAGATCAACCAGCAACCAATACGCCATAAACACTCACCCCTGAGCAACAAATAAAAAACAAAAGACCTAAATTAAAATTAAAAACACTTACCAAGTAAGGAAAAATCAACCACATTAAAAAAGCAAGAAAAAGCATAAAGATAGGACACATATAATAAATAACCAAATTTCTCTTATAAGGAAAAATTTGCTCCCTAAAAAATAACTTTAATCCATCAGAAAAAGGCTGCAAAAGACCTAAGAACCCGACCCTATTAGGGCCCTTACGTAGCTGAATATAACCTAAAACCCTACGTTCAAGGAGAGTGGTAAAAGCTACCGAAACTAACCCACAAATTATTAAAAAAAGATAAGATACTAAAAACAATATTAATTACAATAAATAAATTGTATAAGTAAATCCTAAATTTACCGCACTAATCTGCCAAATTAATAATAATATTCATTAATTAAGAATTATTCCAAGCAATTGGTCCTCTCGTACTAAAACGCTTAACAAATTGTAGATAGAAACCAACCTGGCTCACGCCGGTCTGAACTCAGATCATGTAAAAATTTAAAGGTCGAACAGACCTAGAAAAAAGAGCTTCTACACCCTAATCTAATTTTAATCCAACATCGAGGTCGCAACCCCCTCCATCAATTAGAACTCTCCAGAGAGATTACGCTGTTATCCCTGAGGTAATTCTTTCTTATAATCCTTAATAAGGGATCAATAAAACAATAATTTTTGAAAAAAATAAAAGTAAGTTAATAAAATTACTTCGTCTCCCCAACGAAATTATACCAAGTACAGGATATGAATAATAATAATACTGTTACTAAGTTAAAATAAAATTCTACAGGGTCTTCTCGTCCCACAACTATATTTAAGCTTTTTAACTTAAAAATTAAATTCAACTTAATTATTCTAATAAAGAATACCCCTCGTCCAACCGTTCATTCAAGCCTCCAATTAAAAGACAATTTATTATGCTACCTTTGCACAGTCAGTATACTGCGGCCATTCAATAAAAATCATAGGGCAGGTCAAATCTATAACCAAAACACTATAGACCATGTTTTTGTTAAACAGGCGAAGGTAATATTTGCCGAATTCATAAGAATAAAATAAAAATTCTACTAATTATACCAGTATTAATAAATATAAAAAATTAATAAATACAAACCTGTAAAAAAATAAATATAAAAAAATAAAACCCACACAAGACAAGACTGTAACGTCCTAACGGCTGCTTCCAAGCCTCTTAAGCCTCAGTTAAAACACAAACAAACTATTATATAAAATTATAAAGCTTATCCCTTATAATATAAAAAGTAAATAAACAAATAATTAAATACAACATATTCAATTACTTTCTGTATTAAATACAACTCCAAGTAAACCAGATATTTAAAAATGAATAGCATATCACTACTATCCTAATAATTATTAATTATTTTATTACAAAAAGTAACATTATAGGATAACTCTTTTAATTTCGGGAAACATATATAATTATTTAAAATTAATAAACCCTGATGCAAAAGGTACGCAACAACACTACTTACAAAATAATCAATTAACAACCCTCACGGTACAATTAACTATAGCAAACCCCCTCTATTCAATACAATGTACTAAAAACTTTAAACATTTAATTTAACAAAATTTGACAAAATAAAGCAATCAACTCATAAATCAGACCTCACTGAATTGCACAGCAACATTATTGACGTAACCAATAATTCTTCTTTAAGCAAATCTGAATATTACCAGGCTCACCTTCCGGTAAGCCTACTTTGTTACGACTTATCCCCCCTTAGGGGGGGAGTGACGGGCGATGTGTACATAAATTAGAGCCTAATTCACCCTTACTTCATAATAAAGATTACTATTAAATCCTCTCTCATAAAAAGGATTACACCAATTAATCCAATAATAAATAAATTGTAACCCACCCCAACCTTTCACATTGCTGCACCTTGACCTAATATTAATTAAACAATTAATGAAAGAAAATACCCTTTCAAGACATTCATGATAGAGGTATACAAACAAAGAGAAAGTAAGTTACATCGTGGCTCATCAATTAAAAAGCAGGTTCCTCTAAATGGATTAAATTACCGCCAAATCCTTTTAATTTAAAGATCATCTATTAATCCTAAGAGCAATAATTTACAACCAGTAATAATAGGGTATCTAATCCTAGTTTAAAAACTGATTTTAGCATAATAACCAACCAAAAACATACAAAATTATTGAAATTCCACCTAACAACAACTAATTTAGCTTAACAAACGAGGTATTAATGCAACTCAAAACAAAATTACTCGAGCCAATTGTATAACCGCGACTGCTGGCACAAAATTTGTCAACTCTCTAAAAATTAACTAAATCAAAATCTCTTCCATTTTACAAACTTTAAACCTAAAAATTGCATAATAATAACTTTTAACAAATTATACATATATATTTTATTCTAAAGCAATAGCAATAACCAGAATCAAATTACAAAAAAGGTTCCACAAAAACTCCGGAACGTTACTTCCCCTTCCTCCCCCTCCCCCTACCACAGGATAGGGTGAGGGCTACACAGATATATAAATATTTATATATATATGATAACACTCATAGTTTACGATAATAAATAATAATTAGTTAGTGAATTGTTATTGGTTATTTTTAATAATAAGTTATAACATAGGTATATATAGTTAAAATTATTATAAGTCGTAAGTGTTCTTACTTAATAATTTTAAGAATATAACTTTGTCATCTTATCTGTAAGATAAGTTATAATTATGGATCTACGATAGTTACTTTTTAACTCAGATAAATAATCTATACTTACTACCCCTTACCGTGGGTACAGGTGTACGTAGCTACTAGGTACTCTCCCCTCACCGTAGGTTAGGTATAATATCTCCTAAATACTCTCTATTCCCGGGCCCTTAACAGGTCTCCTCCTCATCAGGTTCTCTCCATCCTTTACTCATTGTCTATAAGCCCCGCTAACATTACAAACTTTAAATAAAAAATAGTTGATTAGATAAGAAAATTTGACAAAAGTAAAAACTTTATCACAATGTGATAATAAAAGAATTGGAACAGTATACTCGTAGCTCTAGGCT